ACTTCAATATCCACAGGCTTATTAGCTAAATGGCAATTGGCGCATACAATTCGCCCTGTTGCTTCTCGTGGATTTTCATAACCTTGCTGCGCAAAAATGGGATACGCATTTGAAATAGATGCTCGAGTTATTACATATATCATGATCGATATAGAAATAGATCGAGTCATCTGTTCCTTTACCCAAGAAAAAGTATTTCTATTTTGCATGATCCAATCATTGATCCTGGAATTTCTACAATAAATTAGATAGGTGGCTAGTATAGTTCCCTATCTGTGAGTTTGCCATTGTACCGAAATAATTCTACTAAAATAAGACGAATACCTTAAAGAGGTAGAAGTATAAAGAAAATAAGTAAAATGCTTTCTTTATACGCGAAGAAAAATTTTGATTGATATCAGGAGATCAAAAAAGTTATTCATTCATTCATTGAATGATAAATGACTACGAGCGAAGGAGATACACGATTTAAAAAACGGAAGATCCAATATTTCACAATTGTATCTAGAATAACCGGAAAAGTGGAAACAAGACCAGATATAATTTGATCGTTATGAGCCAATCCAAAATCATTGTAGATCGAACCAATCATAAGTTCCCAACCGTGGGTCGAGTGAAACCCGATCCATAAATCAGTAACTAAAAGAATCGAAAAAGCTTTTATTGTGTCACTTAAGTTATAGAAGAATTCCTGAACCCAAGAATTAAGAATGACAAGCTTTTCATTACCCCAAATAAAATAACCACTTAGAATAGCGAAAGAAATTATATTTGTCGAAAAATGCAAAATAATATGGAGATGATATTCATTGTGTGTTTTGACCAATTGTATCGTTTCCTTGTGTATTCCTATATGAAACTTTTGTATATGTGTCTCCGGGTATTCTTTTATCATTTCGTCCAACAAGAAGAGTTCTTCTAATTCTAGGAATTTTTCTAGAACATTTTTCTCTTGAATATCATTCAAAAAAGTTTCAGATTGTCTAGTATTCCACCAATTAATAATCCAAGGTTCCAGACTTTTTTGAAATGAGAGAGAGACCCACCAGGGCAAAAATACTATAGATGCAAGATATGGGAGGGAAGTCAATGCTTTCTTTTTTTTTTTTTCATTTTTTTATCTGTAAATTGGTAATGAACTGCTTTATTTGTCAACTTTATCTGATCTGATATTTCTCTAAAGTACGAGTTGTATAACAAGGTATCGAACCTATGGATCTATTCTATTCCTATTTTTATATAATAATTTAGTCCTTAGGTCTGGAAGGAATGGAATATAGAAATAGAATAAAGGTCCCTTTTCGGATGAAAAAATCCAATTTATGGAAATGGAATAAAATCTAAAATAATTAAAATAATATATATATATGTAAGTATATATATAAAAGATGAATTCTGTATTACGAAATATATATATTCGAATATTTGATGAATTTCTACTTAGATTAGACTTATTTATTACTAGTATAAAAGAATTGAGTTGGGCCCTATACGCATACAAAACGGTTTTGGTATAGAAAAAAAATTTCTTCTTATTATTTATTATACTTGTTCCATATATGTTCTCCTACTTTTGTTTTATTCTAAGGAGTTGTTGTACCAACGAAACGAGGAAACAGAATCTAATATGTTTTGCTCGAATGAGCATTCTGAGAAAACTTCAATTGTATTAAAAAGGAAATTAGCACCTTCCATTATGTGGAGAAAACATTCATTCTTCGCTCGGTTCATTTCAAAATACTTCAATTGGTACGCGCAAGAAATAGGCCAATTCCGCCGCTTTTTGCTCAATTTCTCGTGGAGTCAAATTCTCATCAGTACGAGTCAAGGGAATGGTTCCTTGGCCTCTGATTTCCATATAAAGAATACGACGAGGAAAAAGACCTTTTTTAACCTCCATTCTGATTGATTGGATATCTTTCATAAAGAAGCGAAGGAAGATGCGACGATTTATTCCGGGGAATCCCCAACGAAAAATACACATTACTCCTTCTTTTCTATCAAATCGGTCATAACCACTACCGACATTCCACGAAATTGCGCACCACAAATAGGAACTAATGAATAGACCCGCGATCCCATAGAAAGACATCACGATCCCTTGTGGAAAAAAAATGATTTGCTGAGATGGAAATCCGGGTATCAGATTCCTACCAAGATAACTGGAAGTTCCAACTACTAAGAATCCTAATGAACCTAAAAAAAGAATAAAGGCCCAGCAAAAATTACTTGCTTTTCGAGACCCTGTTATAAGTTCTATCCATATATGTTCTGATCGCCAATTCATACTATACTAGATCCCGTTGCATTCGATTGAAATTGAGAAAAAAATTTGACTTTCCTTTTCTTCTTAATGCCGAAGTAACTTTCATCAACTAGCACTATTCTGATATGAATCATTAGGAGTAATTGGTTAGATACATTGACTTTCCATTATAAAAATATTCGCCGGGCCTTTTTAACCAGATATGCCCGCATATAACTGCACTTATGCAGATATCATGCATTCACATACATAACAGTTCCGTCATTTGTGTTCGGAAAAAGTAACATATCGTACCATATTACACTAAACTAATTTCGGTACCAAATAAATATCTCTATTATGATTCAGCGTTGAAATAAATTGATGAAATTTGGTACCATCAGATCTAGACAATCTTATTTTTTTGGACATGAAGAAATAAAGAAGCCATTGCAATCGCCGGAAATACTAGACCCACTAAAGGGACAAAAATAGAGGGTAAGTTAAGATCTGTCATAGAATGGGTACCTCGATTTAATATTTGTACCTATTATAAATTATAAAGATATGTTATGATAAGTATATCTATTATAAATAATATATTATAAATATTAAGAAGTTAATAAGTGCAAGGAATGCGAACTAAATGAAGTGTACCTATTCATCTTTCTAATAAAATGAAAAGTTTTTTATTAAAGAGTTTATTATATTCGTGACTCTAACTAAACTAATTCAATCCAACAAAAAATGATTCCTAGTAAACAATGGGAGTTCTTGGTAGACATAGAAACTGCTTCTATTCTATATTTATTTTCATTTTATTTCGATATTTTTTTTTTTTTTTTATTCAAAGGGAAGAAACCATGGAGCTGAAATAACTCACTCAGAACACCTTTTAAAAGATTACGCGGTACGATTGGATCGAATAAGCCCTTATGGAATGAATACTCAGCCGCTTGTGAACCGTCAGGTACTGTTTTATTCAATGTTTGTTCAATTACTCTTTTACCCGCAAAAGCAATGTAGGCATTGGGTTCAGCAATAATAACATCTCCCAACATACCAAAACTGGCAGTTACTCCACCGGTTGTAGGAGACGTAAGAATTGATACATAGAATAACTTTTTATTTGATTGATAATTATATGAAGCAGAAGATATTTTAGCCATTTGCATCAAGCTCAAACTTCCTTCTTGCATGCGTGCTCCCCCAGAAGCACACACAATAATGACAGGTAGAGATCGGTTAGTAGCATACTCGATCAAACGGGTGATTTTCTCGCCTACTACAGATCCCATACTACCTCCCATGAACTGAAAATCCATAACCCCAATTGCTATGGGAATACCATTTAGTTGACCTATGCCTGTTTGAACAGCTTCAGTTAAACCTGCCTTTTTTTGATAAAAATCGATATTATCTTTATAAGGTTCCTCCTCGGAATAAAACTCAATGGGGTCCGCGGAGACCATATCTTCATCCATAGGATCCCAAGTGCCCGGATCAATTAAAAGTTCGATTCTATCTGAACTACTCATTTTCAAATGATATCCACACTGTTCACAAATATTCATTTTTGACTTAAAAAATTTTTTATAATTTAATCCATAACAATTTTCACATTGAACCCATAAATTTCTGTATTTTTTATTTATATCAAATGATTTTGATATATCTATATCATTTGATATATCAAAATCATTTGATATATCTATATCATTTGATATATCAAAATCATTTGATACATCTATATCATTTAATATATCAAAATCATTTGATATATCTATATCATTTGATATATCTATATCATTTGATATATCTATATCATTTGATATATCAAAATCATTTGATCTTTCTCTTATATTGAAATCACGGCTGTTACCACCAGTTTTTATACTAGAATTCCCACTTTCACTTCCGCTTATGCCTTCAATACAAATGAAACTAGAAATGTAACTGTCACTATAATTGTCGGTACCCCAACTGTCGGTACCGCCAAAAATGTAACTATGATAACTGACTTCAAAACGAAGATAACTATCAATGCTACTATTAATATGATTATTCCAACTAGATTGAGCATCATACATGTAATGATAGTAGTAGTGATTGTTACTCTTAGATCTACTATTCAAATAACTGTAAAAAAACCTTTCTAGTTCACTCAGAAAAAAACTATTATTGTCAATCTCAAAAATCTGATTTTCAATATCAAAATATACAGAATAACTGTCACCATTACCATCCCTAACTAAAAAAGTGTTATCGGACAAAATATCCTTGATATAAAATAAATCATCAACATTACTGAAACTATAACTACTATTATCACTCCAACTAGGAACGTTTTTCTCCATATCATTTAGAGGAGGCTCCTTACTTCCACCAGTATGTCCAACAGCATTAAGACTATCCATTAATTTACTTAGCCCACATTTATGCTCTAACTTTTCCTTAGACAACATCGAATTGAACCACCATTTTTTCATAGAGTCTTCCTCTCTCCCTATTTGATGAAAAATTATAGATGAATAGTCATTCGATGAATAATCATTTTACTATTGTATTTCCTATCAGCAGAATTAAGCATATGATCCGATCATTCGAATTGTTAATTAATAACGAGTGAGTATTGAAAGAAAAAATTCTCTTTTTTTTGGGGGGTCTGGGGTTCAATATATATATATATTTTTTATGATAGAATCTTTTTCTTCTTTTTCTCAATTAGAAATATAAAGACAAGTTTCTCTCGTGTCATGTACAAAAAAATTCTCATCGAAAAGATAAGATAAATAATTGTTTCTTCCGATACTAGAAATGAAGAATTCATTCTCGTATAATCTCGTATCATATAATCAAATAATAAGTTTTTACTGCAATATGAAATATGAAACGAAAAAGACAATATAGTATAGGGGCCCCTCCTTTGGCTTGATCTATGGTCTGAAACTGCGGGATAGAAAACGATCCACCAATCCTAAGGATCCATAATTAATCCTATGGATCCAACAATAAACAACAAAAGTATTAAGTTGTTTAGTCTTCGATTTTTTCTTGTATTTAGATTTTGTATATATAAATCTGTACATATGAAAGATCTATGCAAATACATAGTATAGGATATTCATTCTTTATTCGGCTCAATCCTTTTTTTTAGGAAAAGGATTGAGCCGAGTTTAATTGCAATCAATTAGGAGAACAAACAGAAATTACTGAATTATGCGCGCTAAGTTCTTATACTTTCTGTTGATCTATCGTATCTACTGGTTCAAATTCGAATTTGATTTCTTTCCATACTTCACAAGCAGCGGCTAGTTCAGGGCTCCATTTGCAAGCTTCTTTAATAATAGTATTACCTTCTCTAGCAAGATCACGTCCCTCATTACGAGCTTGTACACATGCTTCTAAAGCTACCCTATTAGCTACCGCACCAGGTGCATTACCCCAAGGGTGTCCTATAGTTCCTCCACCGAACTGTAATACGGAATCATCTCCAAAGATTTCGGTCAGGGCAGGCATATGCCAAACATGAATACCCCCTGAAGCCACGGGAATAACACCTGGCATAGAAACCCAATCTTGAGTGAAAAAAATACCGCGACTTCGGTCTTCTTTAATAAAATCATCACGTAATAAATCAACAAAACCTAAAGTCATCTCACGTTCCCCTTCCAGTTTACCTACTACTGTACCAGCGTGAATATGATCTCCACCAGACATACGTAATGCTTTAGCTAGTACACGAAAATGCATACCATGATTTTTCTGTCTATCAATAACTGCATGCATTGCGCGGTGAATATGAAGAAGTAAACCATTGTCGCGGCAATAATGAGCCAAAGTAGTATTTGCAGTGAATCCCCCAGTTAAGTAGTCATGCATTACGATAGGAGCTCCCAATTCTCTGGCAAATACGGCTCTTTTGATCATTTCTTCACATGTACCTGCAGTTGCATTCAAGTAATGTCCTTTGATTTCACCTGTTTCGGCTTGTGCTTTATAAATTGCTTCAGCACAAAATACGAAACGGTCTCTCCAGCGCATAAAAGGTTGTGAGTTCACGTTTTCATCATCCTTGGTAAAATCAAGCCCACCACGTAGACATTCATAAACCGCTCTACCGTAGTTTTTTGCAGATAATCCCAATTTTGGTTTAATAGTACATCCCAATAGGGGACGACCATATTTGTTCAATTTATCTCTTTCAACTTGGATGCCGTGAGGCGGGCCTTGGAAAGTTTTGGAATAAGCAGGGGGAATTCGCAGATCCTCCAGACGTAGAGCTCGTAGGGCTTTGAAACCAAATACATTACCCACAATGGAAGTAAACATGTTAGTAACAGAACCTTCTTCAAAAAGGTCTAAAGGATAAGCTACATAACAAATGTATTGGTTGTCTTCCCCAAGAACGGGATCAATGTGATAGCATCGTCCTTTGTAACGATCAAGACTGGTAAGTCCATCAGTCCACACAGTTGTCCATGTACCAGTAGAAGATTCCGCAGCTACCGCAGCCCCTGCCTCTTCAGCGGGAACCCCGGGTTGAGGAGTTACTCGGAATGCTGCCAAGATATCAGTATCTTTGGTTTGGTATTCAGGAGTATAATAAGTCAATCTGTAATCTTTAACACCAGCTTTAAATCCAACACTTGCTTTAGTCTCTGTTTGTGGTGACATAAGTCCCTCCCTACAACTCATGAATTAATAATTCTCACAACAACAAGGTCTACTCGATATGGATTAGGCGTGAATGAAACCTTTGACAAAAATGACAAAAATCTTTCAAAAAAAATGCAACTAATATTATCAACGAACTAAGTTCGTTATTAGACCATGCATTTGATTCACCAAATACATCATTATTGTATACTCTTTGATATATATGGCGCAACCCAATGCTCATTTTTTAAATTTATAATTGAATTGAGCCACTTCTTATTTTGAATCTAAAAACCTAAATACTAAGAAAAATCCCCCCTTGACAGTGGTATATGTTGTATATGTAAATCCTAGATGTAAAAATAGGCATAATTTATCCATGAAAAGGAAAGGGTATAAAACAAAAATAGGCACTATATATAAAAATAAAATAAATAAATTAAAGAATAGCAGCCAATGAAATCGAAATAATGAACTGAATTAGAAATCGAGTTCGAGTTAGAATTCCATAGCTAATATAATTTAATCTGTTCTAGATAGTATTTTCTATAATGATAAAGAAATGAAACATGTTTCACTTACTCACAATTCTTATTCATCTACTTGATCCTTTGAAAAAAGAATTGGTTGAACTTGAAAATTGACTCATTAAATGAGTAAACGATTGAATTTGATTCGGTTGGGTAGTATCAACTAAATCAAGCACTAATTCCCATTTATTTCTTATTGAATTAACCGATCAATTTGCTATCGGACATTTATTTTCGATTCGGTACTATTCCAATAAAAAAATTTCGACATATTTTACTTTATTATGAAAACCAATCCTACTACTTCTGGTCCTGCGGTTTCCACACTTGAAGAAAAAAACCTAGGGCGTATCGCTCAAATTATTGGTCCAGTACTGGATGTTGTTTTTCCCCCGGGTAAGATGCCTAATATTTTTAACGCTTTGGTAGTTAAAGGTCGCGATACTGTCGGTCAGCAAATTAATGTGACTTGTGAAGTACAACAATTATTAGGAAATAATCGAGTTAGAGCTGTAGCTATGAGTGCTACAGACGGTCTGACGAGGGGAATGGAAGTGATTGACACAGGAGCTGCTCTAAGTGTTCCGGTCGGTGGAGCTACTCTCGGGCGAATTTTCAATGTTCTTGGAGAACCTGTTGATAATTTAGGTCCTGTAGATACTCGTACAACATCTCCTATTCATAGATCTGCGCCTGCCTTTATACAGTTAGATACAAAATTATCAATCTTTGAAACAGGGATTAAAGTGGTGGATCTTTTAGCTCCGTATCGCCGTGGAGGGAAAATCGGACTTTTTGGGGGAGCTGGCGTCGGTAAAACAGTACTTATCATGGAATTGATCAACAACATTGCTAAAGCTCACGGAGGCGTATCCGTATTTGGCGGAGTAGGCGAACGTACTCGTGAAGGAAATGATCTTTACATGGAAATGAAAGAATCCGGGGTAATTAATGAAAAAAATATTGCAGAATCAAAAGTAGCTTTAGTCTATGGTCAAATGAACGAACCGCCGGGAGCTCGTATGAGAGTTGGTTTGACTGCACTAACCATGGCGGAATATTTCCGGGATGTTAATGAGCAAGACGTGCTTCTATTCATCGACAATATCTTTCGTTTTGTCCAAGCGGGGTCAGAAGTATCTGCTTTATTAGGGAGAATGCCTTCCGCAGTAGGTTATCAACCTACCCTTAGTACAGAAATGGGCTCTTTGCAAGAAAGAATTACTTCCACCAAAGAGGGATCTATAACTTCGATCCAAGCAGTTTATGTACCTGCAGATGATTTGACCGACCCCGCTCCTGCCACGACATTTGCACATTTAGATGCTACTACCGTACTATCAAGAGGATTAGCTGCCAAAGGTATTTATCCAGCAGTAGATCCTTTAGATTCAACGTCAACCATGTTACAACCTCGGATCGTTGGCGAGGAACATTATGAAACTGCGCAAAGAGTTAAGCAAACTTTACAACGTTACAAAGAACTTCAGGACATTATAGCTATCTTGGGTTTGGACGAATTATCCGAAGACGATCGTCTAACTGTAGCAAGAGCACGAAAAATTGAGCGTTTCTTATCACAACCCTTCTTCGTGGCAGAAGTCTTTACCGGTTCTCCAGGGAAATATGTTGGTCTCGCAGAAACAATTAGGGGGTTTCAACTGATACTTTCCGGAGAATTAGATAGTCTTCCCGAGCAGGCCTTTTATTTAGTGGGTAATATCGATGAAGCTACCGCGAAAGCTATGAATTTAGAAGGGGAGAAGAAATGACCTTAAATCTTTGTGTACTGACTCCTAATCGAATTATTTGGGATTCAGAAGTGAAAGAAATCATTTTATCTACTAATAATGGCCAAATTGGTGTATTACCAAACCATGCCCCTATTGCCACGGCGGTGGATATAGGTCTCTTGAGAATACGCCTCAATGACCAATGGTTAACGGTGGCCCTGATGGGCGGTTTCGCTAGAATAAGTAATAATGAGATCACCATTTTAGGAAATGATGCGGAGATGAGTACTGACATTGATCCGCAAGAAGCTCAACAAGCTCTTGAAATAGCTGAAGCTAACTTGAGTAAAGCTCAGGGTAAGAGACAAGCAATTGAGGCAAATCTAGCTCTCAGACGAGCTAGGACACGAGTAGAGGCCTTGAATGTTATTTCGTACTAGTCAAAAAAACATCAAAATAATAATCAAAAGAAGTTCTTTATTATTATATAATATAACAGATTTTGATTCCGCCAATCAATTGAAGACAATCAAGTCTAGATGATACAACGAAAAAAGAAGATGGGGAGAAAAACTTATTAGATACCATTGACTTTGGTATCTAATAAGTTTTACCTACTATTGGATTTGAACCAATGACTCTCGCCGTATGAAAGCAATACTCTAACCACTGAGTTAAGTAGGTTATTTATCATCACAAAAAAAGGACCCCATCGCCTCGGGAATTATAAGTGGAATATTATTTCTAGGCAATACCAATTCGATAACAGTAAAGGGATCCGAGAGCTATCATGTAGGATCCTATCTTGACAAAAAATTATCTATATGTTAAGATATCTATGACAAGGGCTATAGCTCAGTTAGGTAGAGCACCTCGTTTACACGTGCGCCAATGCTTTTCAAGGGAGCCCATTATGCAATGAACATAATTGATCTTATTGAGAAATCGATGTCTTACTCCATAGATTCGAAGGAACAAGAGAACAATAGCCTGACAAATATTGGGTCCGGTCCGATTTGAGTGCAAATTTCAGTGCCAAATCGAATAGAACCCACCATTGATTTGCTAATTGATAAGGTAAATACCCAGTTCATTCAATGCTAGGCTTAATGAGTATAAGGGACTCAAAAGAACCTCTTTTCGTCCTATGAGCTTTAAGGTGTATGAAGTCTCATATAAAATTCTTGCAGCGGAACGATAGAGACTCCATTTAACTCAGGTTGATCTAGGCCGGAGGCAGACCTAAGTCAAGGTAACCCTTCTTTGAAACACTTTGGTATTGCTCCTTCATCAGAATACAAATGATGAATCACGGAGCACATGGAGCCATCTTATTATCTTCCCATAAAGAAAAAATATGGTGGACTAACTGATTTTTACATCAATCAGTTGATGAAAGAGCCCAATGCAACAAAATGCATGTTGGGTCTTTGAAACAGTTCGAATCATTTCGATAATAATAAGTTTGATCTGTTTTACCGAGAAGGTCTACGGTTCGAGTCCGTATAGCCCTAACACATTCCATTTTTGTATACTATAAGTATAGTTTTCATTTCCTCATTAGATTAGTACTTGTTTATGGACTGACTAGTCTATTTGTCCATAGAAATGAAAGCATTACCACATGCTCATGTGAATACATAGGGACAGAAAAATAAAAACAATAATTCATTTCAACGAATCTAATCGCTATTTGTAAAATCTAGGATAAAATACCTATCCTTCTTCCTTAATCTTTACGGATGAATTACATATGACTTTTTCCTGTCCAGGATAAAAGAGTTACGGATATACTTTTGTTTTGGTATACCCAATCTCAGTCAATGAAAATCATGATATGCTCCTCTGTCTAAAAACTTTATCCTGTTCTTTTCTTATCTTGTATTTGTAGAAATCCCTCTATTTCAACTAATTCTTTTTTGTCCGAACAACAAATTTGTTTGTTGTTTCAAATATAATGCAGAGATAATGAATTGGTCCTTAATGTATCAACGTTCCTTCGTCTATATTCTATGAGTTGGGGATTTGGTCTGTCGAATTGTTCGACAATGTGTAATTCTTTCTATCTATTAGAAGTATCTTCTGTAGATCATTTCTGATTCCACCAATTCTATCAATCTGTGCTATTTTTCATTGTGTAGTGCAAGTTTGTTCCAAAATAAACCCCTTTTTGTAGCGAAACCTAATTGGTCTTACTAAGTGCTATTGCCGTAATAAGTATTTTTGTTCATTCCAAATTGCGGTCTTTCTTTAATTTAGTACTCGATTTTTTTATTTCTGAGAGGATCCGGAGGTATAGTACAGATTCTAAGTTTCGGATTTTTGGGGGGTATAGAAAGATATGAATTGTTATATGGAAAGGTTCCTCCCAACTCAACAGATTGAATCAAATCAATAAAGTAAGGAAAATAGAAATGAAATCTCGGACAAGGAGGGGAGATAAAATATAATTGTTGGGTGTATTAGATTTTGTTTATGTATTCCTTCCTATCCAATCAATAGAAGCAATGATTCTCCGTCTGGATTTTAATGAAAAGAATATTTCGAGTAGAATATGCTAAAAATCCCTAGACATTTTACCCCATATGACTACTGACATTTTTTTTTTTTTTTTTTTTTTCACCAATTTAAAATTTTATATATAATATAATTCAAATTTTAAATTAATGAAAAAAAAAAAAAAACATAATTATAAACATATTCCGTTTCCATATTATATTATATGTATAGTTATACTAATACAATATTATTAGTATAATTTCTTATTTTTATTTAATTTTTTCATATTATACTATTTTAGTATTTGTATTTAATTTGTATTTAATTACTTTTTTAGGGGGAAACCGAGACAAAATAAGAGAGTTTTGTTTGTGTAAGAGTATCCTATATCTCACATCTAAATGGAATCGAAATAAAAAAAAAATGGAAGTGGAGTTCCGTTGTATGAATCTTTAAACAAGACATGCCCCATAGCAAACAAACTCTAAACTATGGGGTTTGATCAAACAAAATTTCTTTTTTCGCCTAAGATGGGTGGTGGATGAATTGACAATTGCAATTCAAATCGAAAAATGCAGCCTATTCCACATTAATAAATAGGAGTACATTTATGTTTCTGCTTCACGAATACGATATTTTCTGGGCATTTCTGATAATATCAGGTGCTATTCCTATTTTGGCATTTGTAATTTCCGGAGTTTTAGCCCCGATTAGTGAAGGACCGGAGAAGCTCTCCAGTTATGAATCGGGTATAGAACCCATGGGGGACGCTTGGTTACAATTTCGAATCCGCTATTACATGTTTGCTCTAGTTTTTGTTGTTTTTGATGTTGA